TGAATACAACCAACTATCATTAAGAATTTCATCTTTGGACCAAAAACAAGCAAGGGGTGGAATACCGCAAAGAGAAAGTGTACCTAATAAAAAAGAATTTTTAGTAATTGGTAGATGTTTTGTTAAACCTCCCATAAGCACCATATTCTGACTTTTTTTTGGACAATATCCAACAAGAGTTTCCATTGAATGAATAACAGACCCCGATCCTAAAAACAATAATGCTTTGGAATAAGCATGAGTAATCAAATGAAATAAAGCACTGCGATAAGACCCCATACCTAGAGCTAACATCATATAACCCAGTTGAGACATTGTGGAATAAGCTAAACCCCTCTTAATGTCTTTTTGAGCAAGAGCTAAAGTAGCTCCTAAAAAAACTGTTATTATCCCTATCAAAGAGATAAAATTCATTATGTGGGGTATGACTATGAAAAGAGGCATAAGTCGAGCTACAAGAAAAATTCCCGCTGCTACCATCGTAGCAGCATGTATAAGGGCCGAAATAGGTGTTGGCCCTTCCATTGCATCAGGTAACCATACATGAAGGGGAAATTGTGCAGATTTCGCAATCGCACCGGCAAATAATAGAATAGCGCATAAAGTAACAAATAAAAAATTGACCTCATTATTAGAAATCAAGTTATTGAATATTTGGAATAAATCACGAAATTCGAAACTCCCCGTTATCCAATAAAACCCTAAAATGCCTAATAATAAACCAAAATCGCCAACACGATTAGTTACAAACGCCTTTTGACAAGCCTTTGCTGCAACAGGTCGTGTGAACCAAAATCCTATTAATAAATACGAACATATTCCAACTAATTCCCAAAAAATATAAATTTGTATCAAATTTGAACTAGTAACTAATCCCAACATGGAAGTACTGAAAAAACTCATATAAGCAAAAAATCTCAAATATCCGTGGTCATGAGACATATAATTATCACTATAAATAAGAACCATAATTCCAACAGTAGTGATTAATATTAACATAATAGAAGTAAGCGGGTCGATCAAGTATCCAAATTCTAAAGAAAAATCATTATTGATAATCCAAGACCATACATATTGATAGACATAACTGCTATTTATTTGCTGAATAGACAGATTCATGGAAAAAATCATGACTATACTTAACAATAAAACGCTCTGAAAAGACCACATACGACGAAGACTTTTTGTTGCCGTCGGAAAAAGAAGAAGTCCCAACCCTATTAACATAGGAACTGGAAGTGGAAGGAAAGGTATTATCCACGCATATTGATATGTCTGTTCCATAAAAAAAGTTTTTTATTCTTAATTAATTGTTTCCGATTCACCGGATCTTACCTCGTTCGAAAAAAGTCAATAAAAAATCAAGATATGCACTAACTTATTTAATAATTTTAAATAATTTTAGATTAGTATTTATTCTGAGTCTTTTCAAAATCGTTCAAATATTCAAAACAAGAAGTTACAATTGGTCAAATGAGATGACCAAGTTAGATATAAAAATGAATACTTATAACATGAAAATGCAAATCTAAATTATTATTACGAGAATTTCTCTTTAGATTCATAAAGCAAGGATAAAAAATTACGCTAAAAAGAGTACTTGATGTTGATATGAATTATAGGATTAACTAAGGTCATCGGTCTAATGAAATAAAAACTCTTGAGTTTAGTTAGTTTCTTTCAACGCATTAACTAATTCATTATGGGATTGATTGTTTTCCATTTCAATCAAAACGATTTCTTAGTAAACGTTAGAATATTATAGATCTAAAATGAACTCTTTTTATCGAGAAAGGGTAAAAAACGACTGAGATATTTTTTTATCAAACCACGTATCCTTTAACAGATTTATTAGTAATCTCATTCGAATTTTAAAATTGAATTTAGGTGTATTCTTTTCTCGAGTTTGACTAAAAAAAGACTCAAGTTTTTTATTAGGCAAAAGTTTACAATCCTTTGAGGTATTTTATTACGTGTAAATAAAGTCTAGAATGACGAAAATCAAGGTCTTTTAGGTTCTTTCTTTATTTTATTAAATTTTATTAAATCATTAAGTTTCATTTCTATGACCTAGCAGATTCTAAAGATATAAATTTGAGAGGAGAACTAAGAGTTCCAAACCAAAAATTTTTGGTTTGACAAATATTGTATGGAATCCAAATTTTATTATTTCGAGTAATTTTGGATCCAATTTAACGGATCTTTCACATATCTATATTTCTTTTTTATTTTTATGAATTTCTTTTTTATTTTTATGAAGAGAATATTATTTATATAAAAAATAGATAATGAATAAGAAATAATAATTTGTTTTGAATAATAGATGTCTTTCACATCCAACTATAACAATGATTTTCAAATGGCAGTTCCAAAAAAGCGTACTTCTATATCAAAAAAGCGTATTCGTAAAAATATTTGGAAAAGGAAAGGATATTGGGCGGCGTTAAAAGCTTTGTCATTAGGGAAATCTCTTTCTACTGGGAATTCAAAAAGTTTTTTT